CCATCTATGGTAATAGACAGTAAAAAATCCATAGAGTTGGTCTTTTGAACCCGCTTCAAGCTATCATGACAATTCATGAATCTTGGGGTAAACAATCTCTCTTGCTTATGTTTACTTTTTTCACCATTTGATTCTTGTACATAGGAAATGAGACTCAACTTTTTTACTGCAAATTTAGAAGCCGTTTTCTTTCACTCATATAACTATCTGGTTTAGTTTATCAACTCAAATGCTGAAGAAAAATAAAAATATATATAGTCAATCAAATCTTTTTATCCTTGTTTCTAGAAAGAAAAGAATTTTGATAAATTTTAGGTCTCACCGAATCACACGTAGAGATATTGATAACACACATAGAGCTAATGGTATTTCATAACTAATTGATTGAGCAGCTGCCCGTAGACCACCTAAAAAGGAATATTTATTATTTGATCCATACCCCGACATAAGAAGTCCAACGGGAGCAATACTTGAAATGGCAATCCAAAAAAAAACACCAATACTAAGATCGGCTAGAACAAGGTGATCACCAAAAGGAATTACTGAATAACTTAGAAAGATAGATATTACTGCTATGGATGGCCCAATACTGAATAAACGAGTATCTCCTGTAGATGGAATAAGGTTCTCTTTCAAAAGTAGTTTTGTCCCATCTGCTAGAGCTTGAAGAATTCCTAAAGGGCCGGCATATTCAGGCCCGATACGTTGTTGTATTCCTGCAGATATTTCTCTTTCTAACCAAACAATTACTAGTACACCTATTGTGATTCCTAATACAAGAGTCACAATAGGGACAAGCATCCATATGATCCCATAGACTTCTTTTAAGGATTCCAATTTGGAAAAAGAATTGATAGTCTCTATTTCTGTTGTATCAATTATCATTTCAACGATCAACTTCTCCCATAATGATATCTATGCTACCTAGTATTGTCATAATATCAGCCAATTTCATTCTTTTAACTAACTGAGGAAGAATTTGCAAATTGATAAAACCTGGTGGGCGAATTTTCCATCTCCAAGGAAAAACGCTCTGGTCTCCTATCAGAAAAATCCCCAATTCTCCTTTTGGGGCTTCAACTCTCACATAAAGTTCTTGTTTCGACAATTCAAAAGTTGGAGAAGGCTTTTTACTAATAAACCGATATTCAAAATCATTCCATTCAGGATCTTTTAATCTGTCAAAACGTCGCATTTCTAAATTTTCGTAAGGCCCTCCTGGAATTCCTTCTAGAGCCTGTTGAATAATCTTTATGGATTCTGTCATTTCACCGATTCGTACTAAATAACGAGCTAATGAATCCCCTTCTCGTTGCCATTGAACCTGCCAATCAAATTCGTCGTAAGACTCATAATGATCAACTTTACGAAGATCCCATTCTATTCCGGAAGCTCGTAGCATTGGTCCCGATAAACCCCAATTTACTGCCTCGTCTCTCCCAATAATGCCTACGCCTTCAACTCGTTCTAAAAAAATAGGATTCCGGGTAATAAGTTTTTGATACTCAGCAACCCCTGTTAAAAAATAATCGCAAAAATCCAAACATTTATCTATCCAGCCATAGGGTAGATCGGCAGCCACTCCTCCAATACGAAAATAATTATGCATCATTCGCATACCGGTGGCAGCTTCGAATAGGTCATATATCAATTCTCTTTCTCGAAAAATATAGAAGAAAGGGGTCTGTGCACCAATATCCGCCATAAAAGGACCGAGCCATAACAAATGAGAAGCTATCCGACTCAACTCCAACATAATGACTCTGATATAGCTAGCCCTTTTAGGTACTTGAATATTGCCTAATTGTTCGGGTCCATTTATGGTTATTGCTTCTGTGAACATAGTAGCTAAATAATCCCAACGTGTTACATAAGGCAAATATTGTATAATTGTTCGGTTTTCCGCAATTTTCTCCATCCCTCTATGTAAATAACCCAATATTGGTTCGCAGTCGACAACATCTTCACCATCTAGAGTAACGATGAGTCGAAGAACACCGTGCATTGATGGGTGCTGAGGCCCCATATTGACTATCATGAGGTCTTTTCTTGTAGTTGGTGCAGTCATAAGTTTTTTAACGATTCATTCTTCCATGAATTACTGAAAGTGAAAAGAAGTTCATCAAAATTTAATCGAAACATATAAGTGAAAATGAAATAACTCTTCAAATTAATCAAATTAACGAGTTTTTGTCTCTCGAATGTCCAACTGATTAATTAATTCTTTATAACGTACTCTATTTTTTTTTGCCAAATAAGCTAGCAGTCGTTGACGTTTTCCCAAAATTTTCTTCAAACCTCTCTGAGATAAATAGTCTTTTTTGTGCAATTCTAAATGTGAAGTAAGTCTCCGTATCTTATTGGTGAAATTGAATACTTGAAATTCAACAGATCCTTTCTTTTCTTTTTGAAAAATAACTGAAATGACAGAATTTTTTACCATAAATGAATTTCCCCTTTCTTTATTTTACAGATATGGATTTTTTAGAATTTTATTGATCAGTAATAATAATGCCAGTAATTTGAACGTGGTATATAGACTTAATTTCTTTATGAACCTCTAATTTTAGCAATTCCAATAAATTAATCAAATTTCAAATTTGATTCAGATAGGAATCCAAAAAGGTGGTAGGTACGTTTTTTTCAGTCACAAAAGCGAATAATTGAAACCTAAAATCCTAAAATGAAGAAGATTCTGTTGATTCATTTCTAGATCTAATCAATACCTTATTTTATTGATTTAGTATTGTCTACTCGAATTAGATTCGAATGAGATGTAAAACAAGGCATGTTTGCATTTGTTTGCTTTCAGATACTCTATACGAGACAGGGTATATAGTACTATCAATTAATTTTCAATCGTGGATACATATGTATCCTTAAGATACTGAAACGGCTACCATTATTGGTATCAAACCAATAACGATTCATACAAGCTAAATCTTCTAATCGATAATTAGGCCAAAGAAAGAACTTAAATTTAATTAATTTATTTTTATCTTTATAAAGGGGTTTCCGTTCACCCAAAAATTGACTCCAGTTTTTTACATTGGTTTCGTTGCAAAATACTGAATTTCTATCGACGACATTCCAATTCAAAGAATTAAAAAAACTTCGAATTCTCAATTCTCTACGACGTCTAGACCATAAAATATTTTCAGGAACAAGCAAATCAAAATGAGTTTTTTCTGTATTTATTCTTTGAGTTTGAGGTTGCAGAATGAATTCGTCAAAATTCTTTTTATCAACATATCTTTGTTCTCGGTATCTTTGATTAGTTTGGTGTTTACTTTTATGAACCAATGAAATACCTATGGTTTGATACATAATAAATTGTCCATTATGTTTTACAGACAACCGAATAGGTTCGATAATCAATACCCCCTTCTTCATCAAGTCTGTAAGAGGTAAATTTGCCTGAATCAGCATTATATCCAAACTCATTTCTCTCCTTTGAATTGACGATATAGTAATTTTGGTTGGATTTATCAGTCGAAGCAGGAGACAATATACCTTGATATTTTCGAGCATTCTTTTATTCAAAGCATCGTTCCATCTCAATTGAAAAAGCAAATAACGTTTCAAGAACAAATCTAGTTCTGCTTCCGTGTTGCTTTTGTATTGTTTTTTATTTTGACCCTTTTTTGTGTCTGATTCCACGTAATCTTTTTCAAGATCGGTTTGATGTTTTGAAAAAACAGGGCTCAGATTTCCTTTGTTTTCTATATCTGATCCACGCTCTCTTTGACTTGGGGGTTCTTTTGTTTCTTGACTTCGATTCTTTATTTTTTTATTTGATGGTAGAAAAAAGTTTTGTTTTTGGTTTTTATTTTGAATAACATTTTCATTTGTATTCAAATTAAAAAGAAGGAATTTGCTTGGTATAATCCACGGTTTTATTTTATAGACATTATAAAGTAGTACAAATTCTGGGAAGAACCAAAATTCCAGATTCAATATGGGACGATTAAATATTTTTTCATTCATTCCCATCCAATCAAAAAAGACTTTTTTCGAATTTTTTTGAGTTTTTTCTGGATTTTGATGAGTTGTAAGATAAAAAACCCCTTTTTTCTCAATTTTATCAATTATTTGATAATTATTAATACCAATTTTAGTATTTGGATTACTGTTGGTATCGATCTTAACCCAGGCTTCAATATCTCCTTTTTGTCTAAGAGAAAAATGGATAATTTTCCAATCAAAATATTTTCTATCGAGATTTCTTTCTATATCTAGAATATTGACCTTTCTTAGATAATTATTGATATGAAGATTGCCGGGCATATCAACAAAGTTGTGTTTGGACGTGTTGGAATTATACGAAATTTCTAAGTTCTTCTTTACTTGAAAGGGTAATCTAGAAAAAAATGAGTCACTTTTATTTTCATAATTAATTGATTTATATGCTAAAAGACCATATCTATAACATTTTTTAAAATTATCTTTTTGGTTTGATAATGAATAGAGTTCCGAATCATTTTCTTTTTTGTAATGAATTAATTGGTCTTTTTCATATGAATTCCATTTGTTTAAGTTTCTATTTTGATTTTGAGCCATACAACTTTGATTAACCTTAGTTCGCCATTTTTTTGGCATTAATCTAGACCATCTAATCTGAGATAAATCGTATTGATAATGCCATCTTAACCAGTTTTTCCATTGATTGATTCTATAACTCTGAAGTTTCTTATGTTTTAATTCCGAATGAAATATTCCTAGTGTTTTAAAATAGTTCTTTATTTTAGTCTTAAGGAAGCAAGACGTTGTGTTATATTGAAGAACAGATCTAAATTTAGACAAATTAATAACTTGGGTTTGTGATAATTTGTAAAATACATATGCTTGTGACAAGTAGGATAAATCACAAAAAATATGTGAATTTTTCTTACTAATATTATAAAGTGACTTTTTTATAGTCGAAATAAAGATAAAGTGAATTTTTTTTTTATTAGTAATTTTTTCTTGATTTATTTCATTATTGGAGATGAATTTCTCAA